CAAATACTAGCCTGGCTCATTATTGCCGCGACAATGGTCTACTTCTTCACATCCATCGCGCAATGCATGCAGTTATTGATAGACAGAAAAATCATGGTATGCATTTTCGTGTACTAGCTAAAGCATTACGTATGTCTGGCGGAGATCATATTCACGCTGGTACAGTAGTGGGTAAACTGGAAGGGGAACGTGATATGACTTTGGGTTTTGTTGATTTGTTACGTGATGATTTTATTGAAAAAGATCGAAGTCGTGGTATTTTTTTCACTCAAGACTGGGTCTCTATGCCAGGTGTTCTGCCCGTGGCTTCAGGGGGTATTCATGTTTGGCATATGCCTGCCCTAACCGAAATCTTTGGGGATGATTCCGTACTACAGTTCGGTGGAGGAACTTTAGGGCACCCTTGGGGAAATGCACCCGGTGCAGTAGCTAATCGGGTGGCTTCAGAAGCATGTGTACAAGCTCGTAATGAGGGACGTGATCTTGCTCGTGAAGGTAATGAGATTATTCGTGAAGCTGCCAAATGGAGTCCTGAGCTAGCCGCTGCTTGTGAAGTATGGAAAGAGATCAAATTCGAGTTCGAGGCAGTGGATAAGCTAGATATAAATTAAAATAAGCGCGTATAATTTAGCAATTCCTGTTTGTTCTCCTAATTGATTGCAATGAAACTTGGCCCAATCTTTCTTTTCCTCAAAAAAAGAAAGATTGGGCCGAATAAAAAGAAAGACATCTTATACTAATCCTATAATACTATGAACTATGAGGGTCTTTGTTTATTTGCATATATCTTTTATATGTACAGACCTTATGATAGATATACAATATGATATACAAGTATATACAAAATATAAACATAAGAAGATAAGATCGAAGGAAGACTAAACAACTTATCTACTTATCTATTCTATTCTTTATTGTTGGATCCATAGGCTGAATTATGGATCCTTGGGATTGGATTGGTGGATCATTTTCTATTCCTTAATTTCAGGCCATAGATCAAGCCAAGGGAAGGATCCCTTCTACCCCTATCCTGTATATTGTCTTTTTCGTTCCCTGTTGTAATAGAAACTCATTTTCTTATTTGACTATATGACACGAGATTCTACGAGACGAGAATTCATTTTGAATTTATGGGAAGAAACAACTATGTATCTTTTTGATGAGAATTGAAAGTTTTACATGAGAGAAACCTGTCTTTATATATCTTTTTTTGAGGAAAAGATTCTATCATAATATTGAAATGATTCACCAGATTCCTCAAAAGGAGATCTTTTCAAGACTCGCTCGTTTTTCATTAACAATCTTAATGATTGGATCATAATCATATACTTCATTTGAATTCTGATGAGAAAGAAAAAGAAAGAAAAAAGAAATAGTAAAATGATTTTTTCTTCATCGAATGACTATTCATCTATTAGTATTAGGTTTTCATAAAATAGGGGGCGGAAAGAATCTATGGAAAAATGTTGGTTCAATTCGATGTTGTCTAACAAGAAGTTAGAACATAGGTGTGGACTCAGTAAATCAATGGATAGTCTTGATGCTCTTGGACATACCAGTGGAAGTGAAGAAACTATTCTAAATGATGCGGAGAAAAAGATTACTAGTTGGCGCAGTTCTAGTTTCAGTAATATTAATTATCTAAATTATTTATTTGATAGCAGGAATTTTTGGAGTTTGATCTCTGATCATACTTTTTTAGTTAGAATTAGAAATAGTAATGGTGATGGTTATTCTGTATATTTTGATATTGAAAATCAGATTTTTGATATTGACAATGCTAGTTCTTCTTTGAGTGAACTAGAGATTCTTTTTCCTAGTTATTTGAATAGTGGATCTAATAGTAGTAATTACTACTATTATTATTCTATGTATGATACTCAATCTAATTGGAATAATCACATTAATAGTTGCATTGATAGTTATCTTCGTTTTGAAATCAGTCTTAAGAGTGACATTTACAGTGGTATCGACAGTTACATTTCTAGTTTCATTTGTACGGAAAGTATAAGTAGTATTAAAAGTGGAAATTCTAGTATCAAAACTAGTAGCAGTTCTTTAAATATAAGAGAAAGATCTAATGATTTCGATATAAATACAAAATACAAGCAGTTATGGGTTCAATGTGAGAATTGTTATGGATTAAATTATAAAAAATTTTTTAGTTCAAAAATGAATATTTGTGAACACTGCGGATATCATTTGAAAATGAGTAGTTCAGATAGAATTGAACTCTTTATTGATCCTGGCACTTGGGAGCCTATGGATGAAGATATGGTCTCTATGGACCCCATTGAATTTCATTCAGAGGAGGAACCTTATATAGATCGCATCTCTTTTTATCAAAGAAAAACGGGTTTAACTGAAGCTGTTCAAACGGGCGTAGGTCAATTAAATAGTATTCCCATAGCAATTGGAGTTATGGATTTTCAGTTTATGGGAGGTAGTATGGGATCTGTAGTAGGTGAGAAAATCACCCGTTTGATCGAGTATGCTACTAATCGATCTCTACCTGTCATTATTGTGTGTGCTTCTGGAGGAGCACGCATGCAAGAAGGGAGTTTGAGCTTGATGCAAATGGCTAAAATATCTTCTGCTTCATATGATTATCAATCAAAGAAAAAGTTATTCTATGTATCAATCCTTACATCTCCTACAACTGGCGGAGTTACAGCAAGTTTTGGTATGTTGGGAGATATCATTATTGCTGAACCTAATACCTACATTGCTTTTGCGGGTAAAAGAGTAATTGAACAAACATTGAAAAAGACAGTACCCGACGGTTCACAAGCGGCTGAGTATTTATTCCATAAGGGCTTATTCGACCCAATTGTACCACGTAATCCTTTAAAAGGTGTTCTGAATGAGTTATTTCAGCTACATGGTTTCCTTCCCTTAAATCAAGATTAAAAAAAGATTGAAATTCTTCATTTTCAAATGGAAGTATAGCACTAGCTTCAGTTATTTTTCTTTGTAGCGAATAAGCATTTAGTTCATTATAATGAAAAAAACAAAACTAAGAAGATGGTGTTTTCTTTGGGTACATCAGTTATAAGTGTAGTAAGAGTCAAAAGTTTTGGATAATGACTTTTTGCCCCGGATCCTTTTTTTATTCTACCTCTCTTCTTGATTAGGAATAAGCATCCCTCTATCGACAAGATAAAAAAGAATTTCTTTCTCCTTCCGAGAAATCCGGGAAAGAAAAATAAAATATGAAATAAAAAGAAAGAAGAAATCTCAAATCAAATAAAGAAAATAGAAATATTCAAATAACAAATAAGAAGAATATAGAAGTTCTTTCTATTTAGCGAGAACCCCCGTTTTTCACTAGGAATCCCTTTTTGTTGAATAAGATTGGTTAAAGTCGGGAACTCATAAGAAACTCTTTTCTATCTTTCCTTTCAAAACAAAAAAGGTGTTTTGAAAGGAAAGATAGAAAGACGATGAAGATAAGGATGGGAGAAGAAGAATCCAATTTCTGAAAGCGGATTCTCATACATATTCGTGTAGAAAGAGGAATAGGTACACTTCATTTAGTTCTACATTCGTTATTTATTCTGAAATACTTCATATTAAGATTATCTTAATATTCTTTCTAATAGATAGACTTATCATAAGATATCTTTATAATTATAATTTAGAATTATAATAGGTACAAATATGAAATCGAGGTACCCATTCTATGATAGATTTGAACTTTCCCTCTATTTTTGTTCCTTTAGTGGGCCTAGTCTTTCCGGCAATCGCAATGGCTTCTTTATCTCTTTATGTCCAAAGAAATAAGATTGTTTAAATACGATGGGACCAAATCTCATCAATTTCTTTCAACACTGGATCATCATACAGATACTCTTTTAATGTAATATGGTAGGATATATGATATGTGGCCTTTCCGAAAACAAATAGTTGTTTTATTATGTATGCCGATGCATAATATACGCATTAATGCGTGTATATGCGATTATAGCTTAATCAATTCAATGATTAAATTAAAAATGATCATCAGCAAATCTTTTTTGAAAAATATTTGAAATAGAAACTCAATGTATCTAACCAATTATTCCTAAAGGTTCCCGTCGGAATGCTGCTAGTTGATGAAAGTTACTTCGGGATCAAGCAATAAAAATCGACTCAAATCCATTTGAGTTATTCTCTCAATTCCAATCGAATGCAACTGGATCTAGTATAGTATGAACTGGCGATCAGAACATATATGGATAGAACTTATAACGGGGTCTCGAAAAACAAGTAATTTTTGCTGGGCCTGTATCCTTTTTTTAGGTTCACTAGGATTCTTAGTGGTTGGAACTTCCAGTTATCTTGGTAAAAATCTGATATCCGTATTTCCGTCTCAGCAAATCCTTTTTTTCCCACAAGGGATCGTGATGTCTTTCTATGGGATCGCAGGTCTATTCATTAGTTCTTATTTGTGGTGCACAATTTCATGGAATGTAGGTAGTGGTTATGACCGATTTGATAGAAAAGAAGGGATAATGTCCCTTTTTCGTTGGGGATTTCCTGGAAGAAATCGTCGTATCTTCCTTCGTTTCTTTCTGAAAGATATCCAATCAATCAGAATGGAGGTGAGAGAGGGTCTTTTTCCTCGCCGTGTCCTTTATATGGAAATAAGGGGCCAAGGAGCCATTCCCTTGACCCGTACTGATGAGAATTTGACTCCACGAGAAATTGAACAAAAAGCTGCCGAATTGGCCTATTTCTTGCGCGTACCCATTGAAGTATTTTGAAATGAACTGAAGAAGAAATCTCAGCATGAAAAAAGGAACTTAATACATCTCAAAAGCAGGAGGACGTATATGGACTAAGAAAATAGAATAGAACTAATGAAATAAAATAGATTAAGGAGAATAGAAACTATTTGTACACAAAAACTATTTTGTATACACATGGCGTCCAGCTTCATTCTTTATACTAGTAAAAATAAAAAGAAAAAAGTCTAATAAGTATAGATTCATCAAATATCCTAACATTTCTTTGATTTTCGTAAAACATAATTCCTCTTTTTAGGCCTTTGAATTGATACCCTATCCCCGCGCTGCGGTTAGACAGTGAAATCTTTCGAAATAGAAATAAAAGAATTAAAGGATCCGGTAGGTTTCGTCTTTAAATCCAAATTATATTCGTTAGTTCAAATGGGTTTTTGAGTCTTCATCGAAAGGAAGAAATGAAGAGGAAATCGGTTACAATTTGCCTAATTGAGATCTCTGGAATATGGAAAGAATATTTACTTCTTTTTTTTTTCATTCGAAAAGGGCCCTTCTTCTATGTTCTATTCTAGATCCAAAGACTCAATTCTTACACAAAAACAAAAATAGGAAAAGAACCATAGGTTCGATACCTTGTTCTTGTTAGAGTTATAGACTCTTGTTATATAATTCGTGCTTCATAGAAATCTCAGATAGAATCGACGAATGAAACAGGTTCATTAAAAATTCACATCACGGATACAGAATGAAAAAAAAGAAAGCATTGGCTTCCCTCCCATATCTTGTGTCTATACTCTTTTTGCCCTGGTGGGTTTCTCTCTCATTTAATAAATGTCTAGAAACTTGGGTTCTTAATTGGTGGAATACCAGGCAATCCGAAATACTTTTGAATGATATTCAAGAGAAAAATGTTCTAGAACATTTTATGGAATTAGAAGAACTATTCCTGTTGGACGAGATGATAAAGGAGTACTCGGAGACACATATGCAAAGGCTTCGTATAGGAATGCACAAGGAAACAATACAATTGGTCCAAAGACACAATGAATCTCATTTCCATATCATTTTGCATTTCTCTACAAATCTAATCTGTTTCGCTATTCTAAGTGGTTATTTTTTTCTGGGTAATGAAGAACTTTTCATTCTAAATTCTTGGATTCAGGAATTTCTCTATAACTTAAGTGATACAATCAAAGCTTTTTCGATCCTTTTAGTTACTGATTTATGGATCGGATTTCACTCGACCCATGGTTGGGAACTAATGATTGGTTCGATCTACAACGATTTTGGATTGGCTCAGAATGATCAGATTATATCTGGTCTTGTTTCCACTTTTCCAGTGATTCTAGATACAATTGTGAAATATTGGATCTTCCATTTTTTAAATCGTGTATCTCCTTCGCTTGTAGTAATTTATCATTCAATGAATGAATAATTCATTAGATCTTTTGATATCAATCAAATCAGAATCTTTCTTCATGTATAAATAAATCATTTTTCATCTTACTTATTCTTTATACTTCTACCTTTTCAATTCAAGGTATTCATACTCTATTCTACCAGTACAATTCTTTCAGTACAATCAATACAATGGCAAACTTGTGGATAGGGAATTCTACTAGTTACCTATCAAATTTATTGTAGAAATTCCGGGGATCAATGATTGGACCATGCAAAATAGAAAGACTTTTTCTTGGGTAAAAGAACAGATGACTCGATCCATTTATGTATCGATCATGATATATGCAATAACTCGAGCTTCTATTTCAAATGCATATCCCATTTTTGCGCAGCAGGGTTATGAAAATCCACGAGAAGCAACTGGGCGAATTGTATGTGCCAATTGCCATTTAGCTAATAAGCCCGTGGATATTGAAGTTCCGCAAGCTGTGCTTCCTGATACTGTATTTGAAGCAGTTGTTCGAATTCCTTATGATATGCAACTTAAACAAGTTCTTGCTAATGGTAAAAGGGGAGCTTTGAATGTAGGAGCTGTTCTTATTTTACCTGAGGGATTCGAATTAGCCCCCCCCGATCGTATTTCTCCCGAAATGAAAGAAAAGATGGGCAATCTGTCTTTTCAGTGTTATCGCCCTAATAAAAGAAATATTCTTGTGATAGGTCCTGTTCCCGGTCAGAAATATAGTGAAATCGTATTTCCTATTCTTTCCCCCGACCCTGCTACGAAAAAAGACGTTCACTTCTTAAAATATCCCATATATGTAGGTGGGAACAGGGGAAGGGGTCAGATTTATCCTGATGGTAGCAAGAGTAACAATACAGTTTATAATGCTACATCTGCTGGTATAGTAAGCAGAATAGCACGTAAAGAAAAGGGGGGATATGAAATAACCATAGTTGATGCTTCAGAAGGACGTCAAGTGGTTGATATTATACCTCCAGGACCAGAACTTCTTGTTTCAGAAGGTGAATCCATCAAGCTTGATCAACCATTAACAAGTAATCCAAATGTAGGAGGTTTTGGTCAGGGAGACGCAGAAATAGTGCTTCAAGATCCATTACGAGTCCAAGGCCTTCTTTTATTCTTGGCATCTGTGATTTTGGCACAAATCTTTTTGGTTCTGAAAAAGAAACAGTTTGAAAAGGTTCAGTTGTACGAAATGAATTTCTAGATCTAGAGATTCCTTAAAATAAAGTTGGTAAAAGTGCCAAATTCTTGTTGATCAATAGAATGATATATGATTCAAAAAATTATATTTCTATAAGTCTTTTCTTTGTTTGTTTTTTTTTTTTTTATACTCTTTTTTCTTTTGCG